GTAATAAAGACGCTTACTGTCTGCTCTTGATTCAACACACTTCCACTGTAGTGTCCGAGTAGATACTGTTACTTTCTCTCGAACCATAGTAATATTATTTGATCAAATCGTTGAATTATTTTTTTCTCTTGAAATCTCTTCAATGTTTACACACGTCTTTTTTTGGGGGGCCTACAGCCATTATGTGGCATAGGGGTTACATCCCGTATGAAACTTAATAATATGCCACTTCTACGAATAGCTCTTAATGCCGCATCTCTCCCGAGACCCGGGCCCTTTATCATGACTTCTGCTCGTTGCATACCTTGATCCACCACTGTCCGAATAGCATTTCCCGCTGCGGTTTGGGCAGCAAATGGTGTCCCTCTTCTTGTACCCTTGAATCCACAAGTACCGGCGGAGGACCAAGAAATTACTCGACCTCGTACATCTGTAACAGTCACAATGGTATTGTTGAAACTTGCTTGAACATGAATAACTCCCTTTGGTATTCTACGCACATTCTTACGTAAACCAATACGTCTATTTCTACGCGAACCAACTTTTGGTATAAGTTTTGCCATATTTTATCATCTCGTAAATAAAAGTAAGAGATATATGGATATATCCATTTCATGTCAAAACGTATCTTGGTTTTTTACTTATTTTTTTGTACATCAGGTCCTTTAGATTTCGGAAGTCCTTTTTGTTTTAGAAGGATTATCCTTGTCTTTGTTTATGTCTCGGGTTGGAACAAATTACTATAATCCGTCCCCGCCTACGGATCAATCTACATTTTTCACAAATTTTACGAACAGAGGCCCTTATTTTCATATTTGTCACCCCTTTTCTTAATTCTGAATCTACTTAATTGGAAGAAAATAAATTTCTTAAAATCTTGAACTTTGAATTGTATCCCCACGAAAGAATGTTGAAATTGAAAAAACCACCAAATTATGATTATGTGAGTCTTTACTTTAGAGTATACAAAAGAGTATACAAATTATATGCCCTTTAGTTGAATCATAAGAACTTACCACAATTTGGATTCTATTTACTGGTAGTATACGTATAAAATTACGTTGAACCCTTCCCGAAGCAAAACCCAGAATCCTATTTTCATTATCTAAACGAACTCGAAACATACATACCGTTGGGACGTAGTTCAGTAATTAAAACCTCGCGAATCTTTTTTTTCTTTCATTCCAGAGAAAAGGCCTTGAAGTATCAACGAATCTAAGAGGCATAGTGTTAGAAACCTACCCTTTACCTTTTTTTTTTTGAAAAAAAAAAATAGGCAAGTTCCGCATATTATTCGGCTATCAGAAAGATTACCATATATAACACAAAATTTCTCCGCCGATTCCTTCTATTCGAGCCTCTCGGTCTGTCATTATACCTCGAGAAGTAGAAAGAATTACAATCCCCATTCCGCCTAAAATTCTCGGAATTCGTTGATAGTTAGAATAGATTCGTAGGCCAGGCCGGCTGATCCGTTTTAAATTTAAAACCGTTCTATACGCTCCTTTCCTATTTCTCCTATGTCGTAGGGTTAAAACTAAAAAATTTTTATTACTTTCTTGATGTTTTCTCACGTTTTCAATAAAACCTTCTCGTAAAAGGATTTTAACAATATTTTCAGTGATGTAAGTAGATGGTATTCGAACTGTTCTTTTTTCATTCATGTCAGCATTTCGTATAGAGGTTATTATGTCAGCAATAGTGTCTTTACTCATGATAAACTAAGATTATAGTTGCCCCCGAATTTTGATATAATCAACATGCTCTTTTTCTTTTTTTTTTGAATTCAAAAATATTTATGAATTTTTAAAGGTATATACGTGATATAGAAACAATCTACTAAATTAAATTAATTAAATTAATCTATTTCATTCAAATACTATAAACTACATCACGGTCTTCCCTTATAATACTTCAGGTGCTAATGAAACGATTTTAGTGAAATTTAACTGTCTTAATTCCCGAGGGATTGCGCCAAAAATTCGGGTTCCTTTTGGATTTCCTTCTTGATCAATAACAACTGCAGCATTGTCATCATATCGTATTATCATACCGTTGTCGCGTTTGAGTTCTTTACAAGTACGTACAATTACAGCTCGGATCACTTCCGATCTTTCTAGAGGTGTATTTGGTACTGCTTCTTTGATTACAGCAACAATAACGTCACCAATATGAGCATATCGTCGATTACTAGCTCCTATGATTCGAATACACATCAATTTTCGGGCCCCGCTGTTATCCGCTACATTCAAATGGGTTTGAGGTTGAATCATATCGTTTTTTTTTTTTTTGTCTTTTTCAATGTAAAGGGTGAAATAAAAAAAAAGAAATATTGTTTGTTCAAAACAAAACAAGAAACCTGCAATTGTTTTTTTATACAAAAAAGTATTTCCTTTGGTTCTTCCTATCCTATACCGAAAGAATGAATTGGGTTCGTATCGGCATTTTGGATGCCGCTATTGAAATAGCCCTTCTGGCTATATTTTCTGCTACTCCGCTCATTTCATAAAGTATTCTGCCGGGTTTAACAACAGCTACCCAATATTCGGGAGATCCTTTCCCCGAACCCATACGTGTTTCTGTAGGTCTTACTGTAACGGGTTTGTCTGGAAATATACGTACCCATATTTTTCCACCACGGCGTGCATTTCGTGTCATTGCTCTCCGCCCCGCTTCTATTTGTCGAGATGTGATCCAAGCGGGTTCAAGCGCTTGAAGAGCATATCTACCAAAGCAAATACGATTACCTCGATAAGATATTCCTTTCATTCTTCCTCTATGTTGTTTACGGAATCTGGTTCTTTTGGGGTTATAGTTGATGGTTGTTTATCAATTCCACCCATCTCTACTACAGAACCGGACATGAGAGTTTCTTCTCATCCAGCTCCTCGCGAATTAAACGATTTTAAAATAATATACGTGGTGAAAAATATACTGAATCGGGGGATTCTTTGAAATTTCATTTAAAAGATAATAGAATTTTTATCTTTTGATATAGAATTAATATATTTTGATATAGAATTAATATATAATTAAACACGTATTCTATTTTTCGATAATGTCGTTTAGTTATTGGGTATAACGTTATAATGAATCTTTAGTTTATTTTGCTTTTTATTATCCTATCGAATTGACTCAAATTTCAAAAAAATAAATTCGCGGGCGAATATTTACTCTTTCAACATTCAGTTGTAAGATTAGTCTATGACATGACCTTTCAAAAAAAAAATGAATTTGTTTCTGGTTCGTTCCGCCATCCTGCCCAATGAATCATTAGGATTCGTTTTCAATAGAATCTTATGCATTCACAGGTTCTGTCGTTCCCACCACCTCTCGAGTAATGATTAGGTCTGAATTTTACAACGGAGCCAATGTGTTTTTGAGTCAACCCTCTCAGTCTTTATTGACTCGGGGCTCTTTATTTTTGGTTCGATCCACGTATTTGTCTAATTATGGATCAATTCAGTATTGATGCTTTATTACATTCCCTTTTATGAGATGACTCATAGACCGTACATATTGGAATCATATATCGTTGATATTCTTTTTCTATCTTTCTCTCGCCTTTCCATTTATCTGTATACTTTTATTTTTTGTTTATGCAAAAAGATTTCAGTTGCTACAACGATATGACTTATATATCATATTTTGACTGGTTCTTTCTTTATATCCAGATAATGCGAAGCGATGAGTTGGTTATTAGTTCTATAGTTATTAGTTCGTATTATGGGTTGTTCCATTTTTTTGAATCCTAATCCTAAAAAAACTGACGAGTCACACACTAAGCATAGCAATTATATCAAAGGATTAATATACTTTTTATTCAACCTTATAGAATTGTTCATTTTTTTTTTATCACTAAATAGAACCAAATACAAATCAAGAAAATGCTTATTATTCCTCGTCTACAAATATCCAAATTTTGATACCTAAAACCCCATAGATAGTTCGAACTGCGTAGGAACAATAATCTATTTTGGCTCGAATGGTTTGGAGAGGAACCCTACCTTCTCTGATCCATTCGACACGTGCAATTTCTTTTCCGTCGATACGCCCTGCAATTTGTACTTGAATCCCTTTTGTACCTGCCTGTTCAGTTAATTCAATAGCTTTTTTCATTGCTTTGCGAAATGAAACTCTATTCTTTAATTGTCCGGCTATAAATTCTGCAAGAATATTAGGGTGTCCGTAAGGGTTTACAATTCTTGTAATAGCAATGTTGAGTTTTCGGTTTACACAATTGAGTTCTTTTTGTACAATTAACTGTAATTCTTCTATTTTTCTAGTCCTATCTTCTATTAATAACTTGGGGAATCCCATATAGATTATGACCTGAATCAAATCGATTCTTTTTTGAATCTCTATACGGGCAATTCCCTCGACATTAGAGGATATTTTAAGATTTTTTTGTACATAATTTTTGATACAATCTCGTATTTTTTGATCTTCTTGTAGATCCTCGGAATAATTTTTGGGTTGTGCAAACCAAAGAGAATGATGACTTTGGGTTGCACCAAGTCTGAAACCAAGTGGATTTATTTTTTGTCCCATAGTCCCCCACTACTATATATATCGTGAAACGTCATATCCGTGTGTGTTTTTTTTTTATCCATTCGGGTTTTTTTAAGCATAACATAATATAGCGTATTTGTAGTTTTTCTAAACTAGACTAGAATATTCTTTCTTTAAATATTCCTCAGCTCCAATTTATAGCTTTTCCTTTTATCTATTTCTAGTTGTTCATCTACAGATATATCTTTCAATACAATAGTTATATGACAGGTGGATCTTCTTATCGGATAACCCCGCCCTCGAGCTCGGGGTTTTAGTTTTTTTACAGTCGTACCCTCGTTGACTTCAGCTTTACTAATGATTAAACTTGTTTCCTTGAAACCCTTATTGTGATTAGCATTTGCTGCTGCAGAATAAACCAATTTTAAAATGGCATAACATGCTCGATAAGGCATTAGTTCTAGTATCATAAGCGTTTCTTCATAGGA